TGTTACTTTCTCTCGAACCATAATAATTTTAAAATAATTGAATCATTTTTTTCTCTTGTTTATCTTGAAATACCTTCAATTTTTATTTCTACACACGTCGCTTTTTCGGAGGTCTACAGCCATTATGTGGCATAGGGGTTACATCACGCACAAAAGTTAATAGTATACCACTTCTGCGAATAGCGCGTAATGCCGCGTCTCTTCCGAGACCCGGTCCTTTTATCATGACTTCCGCTCGTTGCATACCTTGATCCACTACTGTACGAATAGCGTTTCCTGCTGCGGTTTGAGCAGCAAAGGGGGTCCCCCTTCTTGTACCCTTGAATCCACAAGTACCGGCAGAGGACCAAGAAACCACTCGACCCCGTACATCTGTAACAGTCACAATAGTATTATTGAAACTTGCTTGAACATGAATAACCCCCTTTGGTATTCTACGTGTATTCTTACGTGAACCAGTACGTCCATTCTTACGTGAACCAATTCTCGGTATAGTTTTTGCCATATTTTTTTCATCTCATAAATATGAGTCAGAGATATATGGATATATCCATTTCGTGTCAAAAAGGACTCCCTCCCTTTTTTTTTTTACCTTTTTTTACTTTTACATCGGGTGTTTTAACAAGTCTGATTATCCTTGTCTTTGTTTATGTCTTGGGTTGGGACAAATTACTATAATTCGTCCCCGCCTACGGATTAGGCGACATTTTTCACAAATTTTACGAACAGAAGCTCTTATTTTCATATTTGGCATTCCTCATTTTAATTATGAATCCATTTTTTGGAAGAAAATAGGTTTCTTGGAATTTTTCATCTCGAATCATCTTCTCACGAAAGGAATGTTGAAGTTGATAAAAACACCTAATCTTTCGAATCCTTATTGCGAAGTCGATAAATTATACGTCCTCTGGTTGAATCATAACGACTTACTTCAATTTTGACTCTATCGCCTGGTAGTATCCGTATAAAACTACGTCGGATCTTTCCTGAAACATAACCTAGAATCATATCTTGATTATCTAAGCGAATCCGGAACATACCGTTGGGAAGGGATTCAGTAATTAAACCTTCATGAATCCATTTTTGTTCTTTCATTCCAGGTAAAGCCTCCTTGAAGTATCAATTGATGGAGGAGGAACGATATTAGACAACCCGCCCCTTTTCTTTTTGTTTTCACAAATAAGAAGTTTCGGACCCAATTCGTATATTAGAAGGATTACCATATATAACACAAAACTTCTCCACCAATTCGTTCTAGTCGAGCTTCTCGGTCTGTCATTATACCTCGCGAAGTAGAAATAATTACAATTCCCATCCCACCTAAAATTCTAGGAATTCGTTGGTAGTTCGAATAGATTCGTAGACCAGGCCGACTGATCCGTTTTAAATTTAAAAAATTTCTATAAGACCTTTTCCTATTCCTTCTATGCCGTAGGGTTAAAACCAAAAAGTCTTTTTTGGTTTCTTTATGTTTTCTCACGTTTTCAATAAAACCTTCTCGTAAAAGTATTTTAACAATATTTTCAGTGATATTAGTAGATGCTATTCGAACCACCCTTTTTCTATCCATATCAGCATTTCGTATAGAAGTTATTATGTCAGCAATAATATCCCTACCCATGGTGAATTAAATTTCTTGGTGCTACCAATTTTGATATAATCAACATGCTTTTTTACTTATTTGTTTATGAATTTAAATTAAAGGCATATGCATGAGACACAATCTACTAAAAATTCTGAATATATTTCTTAATCTCTTGCTTTCAAATACTTTACTATAACCATATGATGGTATTATCTTTTTTTATAAGACCTTACAATACCTCCGGAGCTAATGAAACTATTTTAGTAAAATTTAACTGTCTCAATTCACGGGCAATTGCACCAAAAATTCGAGTTCCTTTGGGGTTTCCTTCTTGGTCAATGACAACCGCAGCATTGTCATCATATCGTATTATCATACCGTTATCACGTTTGAGTTCTTTACAAGTACGTACAATTACAGCTCTGACCACCTCCGATCTTGCTAGGGGCATATTTGGCACTGCTTCTTTGATCACAGCAACAATAACGTCACCGATATGAGCATATCGACGATTGCTAGCTCCTATGATTCGAATACACATCAATTCTCGAGCCCCGCTGTTATCCGCTACATTCAAAAGGGTCTGGGGTTGAATCATATAATTTTTTTAGAATCTATTCTTTCAATGCAAAGCAAAGAGTGAAGAAAAAAAAAAGAAATATTGTTTGTCCAAAGAAAGAAACCGGCACCTGTGATTTTTTTTATCCCGAAATAATAAATTGAGTTCGTATAGGCATTTTGGACGATGCTATTGAAATCGCTCTTCTGGCTATATTTTCTGTTACTCCACCCATTTCATAAAGTATTCGACCTGGTTTAACAACAGCTACCCAATATTCAGGGGATCCTTTACCCGAACCCATACGTGTTTCTGCGGGTCTTACTGTAACCGGTTTGTCTGGAAATATACGTACC